GGACTCTGGCAAGTCCTATCTTCTTTTTTTTTTATTCATTCGATTTCTCTTTTTCGATCCCTTCTTTTTGAAATAGAATTGCTGATAAAAACCGTAGATACATCTATCTCTATAGAATCAAATTCTAAAAAAAAAAGAGAGAGAGATAAAGAATAGGGTAGGGGGATAAAGAAGGTTTTTTTTTCAAGTCTGACTTTTCGTGTAATTTCAGGTAATTCTCCCATTTTCAATTGGGAGAGATGGCTGAGTGGACTAAAGCGTCGGATTGCTAATCCGTTGTACGAATTATTCGTACCGAGGGTTCGAATCCCTCTCTTTCCCTTTCCGTTGATGTCTTGATCTTTTTTTTTGCTTTCTTTTTGAAAATTTCTTTCAAATAGTTCAAGATGTGGAATAGATCAAATCCTAAGAACGTTTCAAAATGAAGCAAGAAAAGGAAAAATCAGATTTTTATTCTTCACGTCCAGGATTACGCCCCGGATCATTAGATAGAAATCCGAATATGAAGAGACAAACAAAAAAGGTCACTACTATATAAACAAAGAGTTTGAGATTAAGCATTATAGAATCTCCAAGATTCTTTTTTTGGTAAAAAGGGAATAGATTGCCCATTCTTATACTAGGTATCCTATTTGATTTGGATACTTTGATACCAATAATGCAAAAAGGTCATAATAGGAAATTTGGATTGATCTAGATTTATGGTGGCTATCCAAGAATTTCAATCTTGGAATCGAGGTTTTATGCTCTTCATACTCTAAGACTTAGCCCATCTTATTAATGAATTGTTCACATTTGTTTTTTTCGAATCAATTCTGAAATTTTCTAGGCCAGTATTAAAGATTTCATCGAAAACTTACTGCAGCTTGCCAAACAAAGGCTAAGAGAAAAAAGAAAAGAGGTATGACTGGCATAACATCTACGATTGGATTCAAAAAAGCGTAGGCTTCAGGCAATTTTCCGAAGAAAAAACTACTCGAATAAAGGACAGAATGCAGATAGATACAGATAAAACTAAAGATGTTAATCATAACAATTTTTTTGTTCTTGGGGATTCTTTTGATTGAGTTATTAAGATGTTTTGAATAGAAGATAAAAATGGATAGAATGAAGGTAGACAAAAAAAATTCTTCAATTCTGAAAAGAGAATAGAAGAAATCCTATTTTCATACAATATCTTAATTGAATTCTATGTAATGATCAATACAGTCCGTTTCATTATATGTTTCATCTATTCCATAGATATTGGGGTTAGGGTTGACAAAGGCCTATTACGCGTAGTAGAATAGTCTTTCTACTGGTGAATAGAAAGAAAAATGTCATCGCGCTTTGGCTAAGCGGATAAGGCGCTAGCGGTTTGACGTAGAGGGGGGGTTGGAATCCTTTCGTCTCAGAACATCAAAATAGATAGATATTTGTATCGGCATTGGTCAGCACTACTATACACCACTGGGGCGTGGCCAAGTGGTAAGGCAACGGGTTTTGGACCCGATACGCGAAGGTTCGAATCCTTTCGTCCCAGAACATACCCATATAGAGTCTCTATATAGATCTAAATTAGATAGATAGAACGATATCTATTTTTCTATTTTATAGGAAACTCTTCCGATAGAGTCTTTCTTTCAAATTTCAAAAAAGAAACAAAAAAAGGATTCTAGAATCTAAATGAGAAGAATTGAATATTTATTCAATTCTTATATTCCATTTTGAAATATTCAATTCTTATTCTAAGAATTCTCATTTCAATCTCTTCATTTCGCTATTTAACATATCGAATTTGAATAGAAATCTAAATTGATAGATGGTTAGGTCTCAACTTAACCAAACCAATGATTATCCATGATTCTATATAGGAATTCATTACAAAGCTCTAACAAAGAATAGGAATGTTATGGTAAAACTTCGTTTGAAACGCTGTGGACGAAAGCAACGAGCGGTTTATCGAATCGTTGCAATTGATGTTCGATCCCGAAGAGAAGGAAGGGATCTTCGAAAGGTCGGTCTTTATGATCCGATAAACAATCAAACCCATTTAAATGTTCCTGCTATTCTATATTTTATTGAAAGAGGCGCTCAACCTACAAGAACTGTTCATGATATTTTAAAGAAGGCAGGAGTTTTTAAGGATACAGAGATTCCCGTTGTTGGAACTTTAGTATCAAAAGAAATCACGAATACTAATAATTAAGAAAAAGGGGAGCTAAGCTTGCTTATTCCCCTTAGATTTATATATAGTCATTGAATAAACCCTAGTTTTTAATACCTTATTCCACCTACATCCATTTTTTGTTTTTGGTCTATGAAATGTCAATACAAGTCCTTAGTTCTTTTTTCAATATACATATTGATATTGACAGTAGCGGAATAAATAGAATCGGATAGTGTAGAAAGGGATCTATTTATCCCCGTTCCATAGGTTTTTTTACTTTACTTCATTCAAAAGCAATTGCTTGGTTCGGTGGGTTGTCTCTGATACAAGAAGTCTTTATTTGACTTTCAAAAAGATAAAGAGATAAGGATAAGAATGGATGACATAGGGGATAGGAGATGGCCTCTCAATTTCGACTTGAATGTTATCTGAAAAGTTCTTGTATTTTCATCTGATCTTTTCTATGTTCAGAATGGGTTCTCGTTGTTTTCTTCTTAGTTTCATGTTTTTATCGTGTCGTGCAATTGTATCTCTTTTTTGATTTTGATTAGATCTACGCGGTTTTTATTGGGGTTGCTAACTCAACGGTAGAGTACTCGGCTTTTAAGTGCGGCTAGCATCTTTTACACATTTTTATGAAGCAAGGGATTCGTCCATACCATCGGTAGGGTTTGTAAGACCGCGACTGATCCTGAAAGGAATGAATGGAAAAAACAGCATGTCGTGTCTATCAATAGAGAATTCTGCGAATCTTTTCTATTCAGCGGATCGCTACAAAATCTTCTTTGCATTTTGAACAACAAGAATTGACAGTTGGGTCAAGTGAATAGATGGATAGAATAGAAGTGGTCCAAATCTAATTTGAGAGAAACAAAAAGCAACGAGCTTCTGTTCTTTATTTGAATGATTACCCGATCTAATGAAAGGTTAAAAAGAGATTAGTACCTGGACGTAGTTTTTCCGATGAGTGGATTATCGGTTTTTTCTGAGTCCTAACTATTAGCTAGTCCCATTCGATTAGGGGTTGGTGATGAATGTGTAGAAGAAGCAGTATATTGATAAAGCTATTTCTTTTTTCCAAAATCAAAAGAGCGATTGAGTTGAAAAAATAAAGGATTTCTAACCATCTTGTTATCCTACAATAAAGAGAAACCAATCAAAGGAAAAGGGAGAGGATGGAGAATCCGTTGATGAGTCCAATTGTCTCCGAGGTACCTCTTTTTTATTTACTAGACTACCTTGTTTTGACTGTATCGCACTATGTATCATTTGATAACCCAAGAAATTCCCCTTTTTTGGTTCAATTCCAATTGAGTTTCAAATGGAAGAATTTCAAGGATATTTAGAACTCGATAGATCGAGGCAACATCATTTTCTATACCCACTTATCTTTCGGGAGTCTATTTATGGACTTGCGCATGGTCATGGTTTAAATAGAAGTGGATCCCTTTTGGTGGAAAATGTTGGTTATGACAAGAAATATAGTTTCCTAATTGTGAAACGTTTAATTGCTCGAATGTATCAACAGAACCACTTTCGCATTTGCGAAAATGATTCTGCCCTAAATCAATTTATTGGGCATAATAAGAGTTTGTATTCTCAAATGATATCAGAAGGATTTGCAGACATTGTGGAAATTTCACTTTTTATACAACTAGTATCTTACTTAGAAGGGAAAGCAACATCAAAATCTCTTCATTTACGATCAATTCATTCAATCTTTCCCTTTTTAGAGGACGAATGTTCTCATTTAAATTATGTGTCAGACATACTAATACCCCACCCTACCCATCTGGAAATCCTAGTTGAAGTTCTTCGTTATTGGGTGAAAGATGCCTCTTTCCTGCATTTTTTAAGGTTCCTTCTTTACGAGTATTGGAGTTGGAATAGTCTTATTATTCCAATAAATAAGAGTTCCTTTGTGTCAAAAAAAAATGCAAGATTCTTCGTCTTCCTATATAATTCTCATGTATGTGAATACGAATCTATCCTACTTTTTATTCGCAACCAATCTTCTCATTTACGATCAACATCTTTTGGAATTCTTCTTGAGCGAATTTTTTTCTATAAAAAGATGGGAGGTCTTGTAGCTATCTTTGGGAATGCTTTTGAGCATATTCATATTCTGCGGTTTTTCAAGGACCCCTTAATCCATTATGTTAGATACCAAGGAAAATCCATTCTGATTTCAAAAGACAGGCCCCTTTTGATGAATAAATGGAAAGATTATCTTGTCAAGTTATGGCAATGTCATTTTGATGTCTGGTCTCAACCAGGAAGGATCCATATAAACCAATTATCCCAACATTCCCTACACCTTCTAGGCTATCTGTTAAATGTAGGACCAAATCCTTTGGTGGTACGGAGTCAAGTATTCGAAAATTCATTTCTAATAGATAATGCTATGAATAAGTTAGAAACAAGAATTCCCATTTTTTCTCTAATTGGATCCTTGACTCAAGCGCAATTTTGTAATCCGTTAGGGCAGCCCATTAGTAAGTCAACTTGGGCCGATTCATCCGATTCTGATATTATTGACCGATTTGTGCGTATGTGCAGAAATCTTTCTCATTATTACAGCGGGTCTTCAAAAAAAAAGAGTTTGTATCGACTCAAATATATACTTCGACTTTCTTGTGTGAAAACTTTGGCTCGTAAACACAAAAGTACTGTACGTGCTTTTTTGAAAAAATTAGGTTCGGAATTATTGGAAGAATTTCTTAAGGAGGAAGAACAAGTCCTTTCTTTGATCTTTCCAAGAGCCTTTTCTGCTTCGAGGAGGTTATCTAAAGGGCGGATTTGGTATTTGGATATTCTTTGTATCAACGATTTGGCCAATCATGAATGATTC